GTGTTGCGTTTTTTTGGATGAGTTTGTATTTTTGTTTGATTTTTGTGGGGGGTGAAGGGGCAGGGTTAATTCGGCTAAAGTTATGTGAAAGATAAAATAAAAATGACACAATGGATGGATGATGATTGAATTTGCGCGATTGTAGGGAATGTGTGGGTATTATTTTTGTTTGAATGAGTGAAAAAAAAATCAAGATAAAAAAAGTGATGGGAAATGAGGTTTTAGCTGAAAGTCCCAGGAAAGTGAAGATAAAGAAGTTATGTCCGGTGACCATTACACTATTCAGTGCCTATAAGGCGATAAGCGCGAGGGCCATGAATGGGGTCAAAGTGCATCAGTGTCAAGTTTGAGACGACCTTATCCTTCGACCATGACACTATAAGCGCTGGGCCGGTACGCAGTTCGGTAGTCATGTGATGGACATGTCAAGAGGAAGATAACTCCTGCTACGCACTGGAAGGGTTTATTGAAAGGACCCCTAAAAGAAACAAAGAACAGAAGAAAGGAAATGCCGCGATAACGAGATGAAAGGAGGAGCGTCCATCCCCAGCACTTGTATCTGTGAAGAGCAAGGAGGAAGGAGGGTGGTAGGTATGGACCTGAAGTTACCACGGGTGGCGCAAAAGAGCAAGTTGGGCGTCGAGGGTAAGAGGGAAAGTATGCCCCTGAAGACAATAACCTAAAGCAGAACAGACGTTGAGTAGCTCGGTTCTCGTGAGGATCACGATTAATAGATAACCAGGTTCTCTGGCTTGGGAGTGCTTGAAGGCTGTTGGAGGTGAAGATGTGTTTAGAAGGTGGGCGAATATCATGACTAGGTGCATGCAAAGGAGTACTGGGACGGTAGTCGTATACGAGATTGGGAGGTTAAGCACGGTTAATCAAGGTCGATCTTACGTAACGCTTGTGTTGTTATGGAGGTGAATCACTTGGGTTGGATGTACCTGGGTGAGAATGGGGGGGGGTAGATTAATGCCCGAGTATCATACTATGAGGATAAGCATTTAGTATTAGGTTGGATTAGAGATTGATAGTTAAGTGGAATATCCTACATTGACTTAATGTCTGATGGGGTATATAACTGTAATGCAAAGTACCACATGGCTTGAGAATATATGGAAAAGGGGGGGGGGGGGGGAAGGTGGATGTAAGTAGATGAGAGTTCCTGTAGTTAAATTTTTGTAACGATAGCTTTTCAGGCTTTAGATCTCGGAGAGAGGCCGAGCGGGAATTTATGATGAAGTTTGTTTTATTATTTGGTTTATTGCTTGTTCTGGGTGGGCTGGCGGTTTCGTCCAATCCTTCTCCTTATTATGGGGTGGTTGGGTTGGTTGTGGCTTCTATTGCTGGGTGTGGGTGATTAGTGAGTTTGGGGGTGTCGTTTGTGTCTTTGGTGTTGGTTATGGTTTATTTGGGGGGGATGTTGGTAGTGTTTGTTTATTCAGTGTCGTTAGCGGCAGATCCTTATCCTGAAGCTTGGGGGGATTGGGGGGTAGTTGGGTATGGGTTTGGGATGGGTTTAGTTTTGGTGGGGGGTATTGTTTTAGGTGGGGTGTATGAAGTTTTAGTGAGTGTGGGTACGGTTAATAATGTTGGTTTGGGGCTTGTGCGACTGGATTTTAGTGGGGTGGGGATATTTTATTTATGGGGTGCGGGCTTGTTTTTAATTGGGGGGTGAGGGTTGTTGTTGACTTTGTTTGTGGTTTTGGAGCTTGTGCGGGGGTTGTTTTGGGGGGCAATTTGGGCTGTTTAGGGGGTTCAAAGAGTAGTTTAACTAAAAAGCCAGCTTTGGGAGTTGGTGATGAGGGTTAGATTCCTTTTTTTTTGATAAAGTTATGTGAAAGATAAAATAAAAATGACACAATGGATGGATGATGATTGAATTTGCGCGATTGTAGGGAATGTGTGGGTATTATTTTTGTTTGAATGAGTGAAAAAAAAATCAAGATAAAAAAAGTGATGGGAAATGAGGTTTTAGCTGAAAGTCCCAGGAAAGTGAAGATAAAGAAGTTATGTCCGGTGACCATTACACTATTCAGTGCCTATAAGGTGATAAGCGCGAGGGCCATGAATGGGGTCAAAGTGCATCAGTGTCAAGTTTGAGACGACCTTATCCTTCGACCATGACACTATAAGCGCTGGGCCGGTACGCAGTTCGATAGTCATGTGATGGACATGTCAAGAGGAAGATAACTCCTGCTACGCACTGGAAGGGTTTATTGAAAGGACCCCTAAAAGAAACAAAGAACAGAAGAAAGGAAATGCCGCGATAACGAGATGAAAGGAGGAGCGTCCATCCCCAGCACTTGTATCTGTGAAGAGCAAGGAGGAAGGAGGGTGGTAGGTATGGACCTGAAGTTACCACGGGTGGCGCAAAAGAGCAAGTTGGGCGTCGAGGGTAAGAGGGAAAGTATGCCCCTGAAGACAATAACCTAAAGCAGAACAGACGTTGAGTAGCTCGGTTCTCGTGAGGATCACGATTAATAGATAACCAGGTTCTCTGGCTTGGGAGTGCTTGAAGGCTGTTGGAGGTGAAGATGTGTTAGGAGGTGGGCGAATATCATGACTAGGTGCATGCAAAGGAGTACTGGGACGGTAGTCGTATACGAGATTGGGAGGTTAAGCACGGTTAATCAAGGTCGATCTTACGTAACGCTTGTGTTGTTATGGAGGTGAATCACTTGGGGTTGGATGTACCTGGGTGAGAATGGGGGGGGGTAGATTAATGCCCGAGTATCATACTATGAGGATAAGCATTTAGTATTAGGTTGGATTAGAGATTGATAGTTAAGTGGAATATCCTACATTGACTTAATGTCTGATGGGGTATATAACTGTAATGCAAAGTACCACATGGCTTGAGAATATATGGAAAAGGCCTAGTGGGGGGGAAGGGGGGGTTCCTTGATATGTTCGGCCGTAACTCTAAGAAGGGGTGTAATCTTCAATCTTTGGCTTACAAGACCTAATGTTTTTATAAACTATTAGAGTTGTTATAGTTTGAGTAGTTTATTTTCTAGGATAGAGGCAAGGGGGAAGAGGACTAGGATGATTGTGAAGTAGGAGATTGAGGCTAGTTGTCCGATGATGATGAATGGATGTTCGACTGGTTGGCTGCCTACTCAGGTGAGAATGAGGAGGTTGGTAACTAGGGCTCAGAATAGGATTTGTGAGAGAGGGCGGAAAGTTATTGAACGTAGTTTTGATGTGTGTAGTAGGGGGATGAGGAATAGTACTAGGACGGAGGCGGCTAGAGCGAGTACACCGCCGAGTTTATTTGGGATAGATCGAAGGATAGCGTAGGCGAATAGGAAGTATCATTCGGGTTTGATGTGTGGGGGTGTTGCTAGGGGGTTAGCGGGTGTGAAGTTTTCTGGGTCTCCTAGAAGGTTAGGGGTGAATAGGGCTAGGGATACTAGAAGAACTAGTATTAGTGCGAATCCTAGAATGTCCTTGATGGAGTAGTAGGGGTGGAATGGAATTTTATCGCAATCTGAGGGGATTCCTAGAGGGTTGTTTGATCCTGTTTCGTGGAGAAAGGTGAGGTGGACTAGTGTTAGTCCTACGATAACAAAGGGGAGTAGGAAATGAATGGCGAAGAATCGGGTTAAGGTGGGGTTGTCTACTGAGAATCCGCCTCATAGTCATTCTACCAGGGTTTGTCCAATGTATGGGATTGCTGAGAATAGGTTTGTGATTACTGTGGCACCTCAAAATGATATTTGGCCTCAGGGGAGGACGTAGCCTACGAAGGCGGTGGCTATGAGTGCTAGAAGGAGTACGACTCCGACATTCCATGTCTCTTTGTTTAGGTAGGAGCCGTAATAGATTCCTCGGCCGATGTGGAAGTAAATGCAGATGAAGAAGAGTGAAGCCCCGTTTGCATGTAAGTTGCGGATTAGTCAGCCGAACTGTACGTTTCGGCATATGTGGGCGACAGATTCAAAGGCCAGGCTGGTGTCTGCTGTGTAGTGTATGGCTAGTAGTAAGCCTGTGATGATTTGTGTGATTAAGCAGATGCCTAGGAGGGATCCAAAGTTTCATCAAGTTGAGATGTTAGATGGTGTTGGGAGGTCAATTAGGGAATCGTTGATGATTTTTATTAGGGGGTGATTTTTACGAAGATTTGGAGCCATTAGTGGGTTCTGTGAGTTGATATGAGGAGAATGAGGATAGATAAGGCGAAAGTTCCTAAGTAGGCTTTGATTAGGCCGGAGTGTAGAGAGGTAGCGATTTTGGTTATTTTTAGTTGTGAGGTGGCTAGTCCTTCTGGTCCTAGGAGTTTGAATCAGGAAAGGTCTACTAGATGTGAGGCAATGTTTTGTCCTCCGGCTAGGGAGTTTGTTATGCTGAATCGGTGTGTTAGGGGGTTGAAGTATCCTAGTGAGATGGAGAAGTTGTATAGTGGATTTTGTTTTGTAAGGATAAGGGTTTGGGTTATTTTTGATAGTTCTAGTGCGATGGCAATTCCAAGGACTGTGACGATTAGGGCTGTGATCTTGATTGAGAGGGGCATGGTCATGGGTGGTGTTTTTGTAGGGGGAATGTATGAGGTAATAAGGAATCCTGCTGTAATGCTTCCTAGAGCGAGTCGGGTGATTGGAGAAGTTACTGAGGGGTTGTTTTCGTTTATTGGTGTGAGTGGGGGGATGCGTACGGATCCGGCTTGTACTAGCATGGTTATGCGAATTGTGTATACTGCGGTAAAGGATGTGGCTAGTAGGGTTAGGGTTAGGGCTCAGGTGTTTAAATAGGAGGTGTTTAGGCTTTCGATGATTTGGTCTTTTGAGTAGAATCCCGCAAGGAATGGGGTTCCTATTAGGGCTAGGTTGCCGATGGTGAGGCATGAGGTGGTTGTTGGTAGTATTTTTTGTAGGCCGCCTATTTTTCGGATGTCTTGTTCTCCGTTGAGGCTATGGATAATGGACCCTGAGCATAGGAATAGCATAGCTTTAAAGAATGCGTGGGTTGAGATGTGTAGGAAGGCTAGTTGTGGGAGGTTTAGTCCGATTGTTACTATTATTAGGCCGAGCTGGCTTGAGGTGGAGAAGGCAATGATTTTTTTGATGTCATTTTGTGTTAGAGCACATGTGGCTGCGAATAAGGTAGAGAGGGCACCGAGACAGAGGCAGAGGGTTAGAGCTGTTTGGTTGTTGTTAAATAGTGGGTGGGTTCGAATGAGTAGGAAAATTCCGGCGACTACTATGGTGCTGGAGTGGAGTAATGCGGATACGGGGGTTGGGCCTTCTATGGCGGCTGGAAGTCAGGGGTGAAGTCCGAATTGGGCAGATTTGCCTGTTGCGGCTAGGATGAGGCCTAAGAGGGGTAAGGTGGGGGTTTGTTGTGGGGAAGTAAGTTGTTGGATTTCCCAAGTGTTTATAGTATAGGCTAATCAGGCTATGCAGAGGATGAGGCCAATGTCTCCGACTCGGTTGTAAAGTACGGCTTGGAGGGCGGCGGTGTTGGCTTCTGCTCGGCCGTGTCATCAGCTAATTAGGAGGAATGACATAATTCCTACTCCTTCTCAGCCGATGAATAGTACGAATAGGTTGTTAGCGATGATTAAGGTGAGTATTGCGGTTAAGAAGAGTAGGAGGTATGTGAAGAATTTTGTGATGTAAGGGTCAGAAGCTATGTATCATGTTGCGAATTGTAGGATGGATCATGATACGAATAGGGCGATTGGGAAGAATGTAAGAGAATAGAAGTCTATTTTTAGGCTGATGGGGATTTTAAAGTTTATGATGAATTTTCATTCTCATAGGGTTAAGAGGCATTCTGTGCCTGAGTAGATGTGGATTGTTATTGGGATTAGGCTGATTAGGAAGGAAGTTTTTACTGCTTTTGTGATGGTAGTTGGGGTGTTTTTGAGCTTATCTGAAAGAAGGGGGAGGATTAGGGGGGAGAAAAGGGTGGTTAGGGTGAGTAGTATGGAGGTGATCAGGATTAGGGATAGATCCATTACTTTCACTTGGATTTGCACCAAGATGAGTGGCTCCTAAGACCATTGGATTACTATTATCCTTTGAAAGCAAGGGGGCTGAGGTTTTATACTCAGATGCAAGAGTTAGCAGTTCTTGCTGGTTGAACCTCCCCTCGGCGGGCAAGAAGGTTTTAACTTCTATCTTTAGGATCACAGTCTAATGTTTGGGTTGAAACTATGCCTGCATATAGGGATGCCAGAGATGAGGCTGGGTTTAAAGATGAGGAGGATTATTGGGATTATGTGTAGGGCCATGAGGAGGTGTTCTCGTGTGGAGGAGTTTTGGATGGATGTGATGTGAGATGGGAATGGTCCTCGTTGTGTTATTGTTAGTATGTATAGGGTGTATGAGGCAGTTAGTAGTATTGCGGTTCCTGTTAAGAGGATTGTTAGTGATGATCAGTTGAAAAGTGCGATTACAATAGTAAGTTCTGCTATGAGGTTGATTGTTGGGGGAAGTGCTATGTTTGTTAGGTTGGCTAATAGTCATCAGGTGGCTATGAGGGGGAGGATAGGTTGAAGGCCTCGGGTTAGTAAGAGGATTCGGCTATGTGTTCGTTCATAGTTAGTGTTGGCTAGGCAGAATAGTATTGAAGAGGTTAGTCCGTGTGAGATTATTAGGATTATTGCTCCTGAGAATGCTCATTGGGTTTGGATTATTGTTGCGGCAATGACTAAGCCTATGTGGCTGACAGAGGAGTAAGCGATTAGGGATTTTAGGTCGATTTGTCGTAGGCAGATAGCGCTGGTTATTAGTGCACCTCATAGAGCTAGGGTGATAAATGGGTAGTGAAGGTTGTTTAGTGATGGGTTTACTAGGGTTGTGAATCGTATGATGCCGTAACCACCTAGTTTTAGTAGGAGAGCGGCTAGAAGCATGGATCCAGCGATTGGGGCTTCTACGTGGGCTTTGGGGAGTCATAGGTGGAGGCCGTATAGGGGGGCTTTAACTATGAAGGCGATGAGTAGGGCTGAGCTGGCTACTAGACTAGATCAGGAAGTTGTTATTGTTGGGTGAGAGAGTTTTAGTATTGGGAAGTAGAGAGTACCGATTTGGTTGTGTAGGTGAAGGATGGCGACTAGCAGTGGGAGTGAGCTGGCGAGTGTATAGAATAAGAGATAAATGCCAGCGTTCAGTCGTTCTGGTTGGTTGCCTCATCGAGTGATGAGGATTAGGGTGGGGATTAGGGTGGCTTCAAATGCGATGTAGAAGAGTATTAGTTCTGAAGCTGAGAAGGCTAGGAGGATGAATGGTTGGGTTAGGATTACTGTTGTGATAAAGATTCGTTTGCGGATTGTAGGTTCTTGCTCTAGGTGGTTTTGGCTTGCTATGAGTATGAGAGGTAGTAGTCAGCAAGATAGGACTAGTAATGGGGAGGAGATTTGGTCGATGGCGGTTCAGGGAGATAGGCCTTTGTTGGGGTAGTATGTTGGTACTAGTCATTGAAGGCTGACAGTGGCAATTAGTAGGCTGTATATTGTAGTGTTAGTTCACAGGTGTTTACGAGGGGAGAGGAAGGTTAGAGGGAGGAGTATGATAGTTGGAATGATGATTTTTAGCATTGGAGTAGGTTAAAGTTGTGAAGGTGGTCGGAACCGTGGGTGCGAGTGGAGGCTACAAGGAGGGCAAGTCCTGTGCCTGCTTCGCAGGCAGAAAAGGTGAGTATGAGGATGGGCAGGAGAGTGGGTGTTGATGTTTGTGTTTGGATTGGTCATATTGATAGGGCAATGTATATGGACAGTATTATGCTTTCTAGACATAGTAGGGCTGAGATTAGGTGAGTTCGGTGGAAAGCTAGGCCTAGACTGCTTAGGGTAAAGGTTGCATAGAAGCTTAGGTGAAGTAGGGTCATGAAGAAAGTTATAGGGTGTGAGCTATAATCTGTTGAGTCGAAATCAACTGTCTTGGTTAGACTAACTTTCTTATTCTGCTCATTCTAGTCCTCCTTGGATTCATTCGTATATTAGCCCTAGAGTGAGGAGAAGAATTAGGATGGATGTTCAGATTAGTGTGGTGAGGGGGTCTTGGAGTTGGATTGCTCATGGGAGGGGAAGTAAGAGAGCGATTTCTAGGTCAAATAGTAGGAATAGGATGGCTACTAGGAAAAATCGAATTGAGAAGGGTAGTCGGGCAGAGCCGAGTGGGTCAAAGCCGCATTCGTAGGGTGATAGTTTTTCTGAGTCTGGGTTTATTTGGGCAATTCAGAAGTTTAGTATGGTTAAGGCGAGGCTTAAGGTAAGGGATAGGGTAATCATGAATGTAATTATGTTCATTACTCTTCTCTGGGGTTGCACCAGATTTTAAGGATTGGAAGTCGATTGTAATGAATATACTAGAAGAGTATGATCCTCATCAGTAGATGGTTATGTAGAGGAATAGTCAGACAACATCTACAAAGTGTCAATATCAGGCAGCTGCCTCGAAGCCGAAGTGATGATTTGATGTGAAGTGGTATTTAATTAGGCGTAGGAGGCATACTAGTAGGAATGTGGAGCCGATGATTACGTGGAGGCCGTGGAATCCGGTAGCAACGAAGAAAGTTGAACCGTAGACGCTGTCCGCGATGGAGAATGGGGCTTCGTAGTATTCTATGGCTTGAAGGCCAGTGAAGTAGAAGCCTAGGAGGATTGTGAGGGTGAGAGCATAGATTGCTTGTTTTCGGCGTGCTTCTGTGATGCTGTGGTGGGCTCATGTAACGGTGACTCCTGAGGCTAGCAGGATAGCTGTGTTTAGGAGTGGGACTTCTATGGGGTTTAGGGGTTTAATTCCTACGGGTGGTCATTGTCCTCCTAGTTCTGGGGTTGGAGCTAGGCTTGAGTGGAAGAAAGCTCAGAAGAACCCTAGGAAGAAGAAAGCTTCAGATGTGATGAACAGTACTATTCCATAGCGTAGGCCTTTTTGAACGGTCGGGGTGTGGTGGCCTTGGAATGTGCTTTCTCGTACGATGTCTCGTCATCATTGGAATATCACCAGGAGGGTGGATAAGAGGCCGATGGCCAGGAGGTAGGGAGTATTGTAGTGGAATCATATGGTGAGGCCAGAAGTAGTAAGGAGGGCGGCGGCTGCTCCGAAAATGGGTCATGGGCTTGGATCTACTATGTGGTAAGAGTGTGCTTGGTGGGCCATTGTGGGTTAGATGTTTTCTTGAAGGTATAGGGTTAGTAGGAGTACGAAGACGTAGGCTTGGATTATGGCTACGGCGATTTCTAGAATTGTTAGTAGGAATAGGACTAAGAAGGTTAAGAGGGAAACTAGAGGTATTGTTGTGAAGAGGGCTACTGTGGCTGTGGAGATGAGTTGGATGAGTAGGTGGCCTGCTGTGAGGTTGGCTGTTAGACGTACGCCTAGTGCTAGAGGTCGGATGAGGAGGCTTGTGGTTTCAATTAGGACGAGTGCGGGGATTAGTGGGGTAGGAGTGCCTTCTGGTAGGAGGTGTCCTAGGGAGATTGAGGGCTGGTTTCGTAGGCCTGTGATGAGGGTAGCGAGTCATAATGGGAAGGCTAGGGCTAGGTTTATTGATAGTTGGGTGGTGGGGGTGAAAGTGTAGGGTAGTAGACCTAGAAGGTTGATTAGTAGAAGAAAAACTATTAGTGAAGTTAAGATTAGTGCTCATTTGTGTCCTTTTTTGTTTAGTGGGGTTATCAGTTGTTTAGTGATTAGGTTGATGGCTCATAGTTGGAGGGTGGAAACTCGGTTAGTGACTCATCGGTTATCAAGGGATGGGAGGAGTAGGGCTGGGAATGTTATGGAGACAAGGATTAAGGGAATTCCCAGTAGGGAGGGACTTGAGAATTGGTCGAAAAAGCTTAAGTTCATGGTCAGGTTCAAGAGGTGATATTATAGGTTGTAGGGGTTTTGTCGGATGGGGGGTTTGTGGATACGAAGGATAGGAGTTTGGGCTGGACGATGAGGGTGAATGTTAGTCAGGTGGCAAGCATGATAAAAAATCAGGGAGCTGGATTTAGTTGTGGCATATCATTAAGGAGGGGGGTGTAGCCCTCTTTCTCTAGCTTAAAAGGCTAGTGCTGTTCCATAGCTTCTTAATGTTAGGATGATGTCAGGGAGGATCAGCTTTCGAAATTGGCAAGTGGAACGGCTTCTACTACGATGGGCATGAAGCTATGGTTTGCCCCACAGATTTCTGAGCATTGGCCGTAGTATACGCCAGGCCGGGGGGTTAGGAATGAGGTTTGGTTTAGGCGTCCAGGAATTGCGTCAGTTTTTACACCTAGACTGGGGACTGCTCATGAGTGAAGTACGTCGTCGGCAGTAACGATGATTCGGATGGTGGATCCTGTTGGTACGATTATTCGATGGTCTACTTCTAGGAGTCGGAAGTGGCCTAGTGGAAGTTCTGTTGTGGGTGTTATGTACGAGTCGAATGTGAGGTCTTTGAAATCAGTGTACTCGTAGGTTCAGTATCATTGGTGGCCGATGGCTTTTAAGGTGAGGTCCGGTTGGTTGATTTCGTCTATTATGTATAGGATTCGTAGCGATGGGAGGGCAAGAGCGACTAGTACGGCGGCTGGAAGGATTGTTCAGATTAGTTCGATTGCTTGTGCGTCTACTGTACTTGATGATAGTTTTTGTGTGAGTATGATGGTTAAGAGGTAGAGGACTAGGCTGCAAATAGCTAAGGCGACCATTAGGGCGTGGTCGTGGAATTGTAAGAGTTCTTCTATAATGGGTGAGGAAGCGTCTTGGAAGTTGAGTTGTATGTGGTTGGCCATGTTTAGAGGAAGAGATGTACAGGGGTTTCACCTGTAATTTAGCCTTGACAAGGTTATGTAATTGTTTTACTAACATCTCTTATGAGAAAGAAGCATAGGTGGTTTATGCGGTTGGCTTGAAACCAACATATGGGGGTTCGATTCCTTCCTTTCTTGTACTTGAACGAAGGCAGGTTCTTCGAAGGTGTGGAATGGGGGCGGGCAGCCGTGAATTCATTCGACGTTCGTGCTTGTTAGTTCTGGTTGTAGGACTTTGCGTTTGGATGCGAAGGCCTCTCAGATGATGAATACTAGTATGATTACAGCTGTTAGGGAGATTAGTGAGCCTACGGAGGAGATAGTGTTTCATAGTGTGTAAGCGTCTGGGTAGTCTGAGTAGCGTCGTGGCATACCAGCTAGGCCTAGGAAGTGCTGTGGGAAGAAAGTGAGATTAACACCTACGAATATTACGCCGAAGTGGATTTTAGCTCATGTGGAGTGGAGTGTGTATCCGGTGAATAGTGGGAATCAGTGTGTGAAGCCTGCTATAATTGCGAATACTGCACCTATTGATAGGACGTAATGGAAGTGGGCTACTACGTAGTAGGTGTCGTGTAGGGCGATGTCTAGGGAGGAGTTTGCTAAGATAATGCCCGTTAGTCCTCCGATAGTGAATAGGAAGATAAATCCTAGTGCTCATAATATAGGGGGGTCTCATTTGATAATTCCTCCGTGCAGGGTTGCTAGTCAGCTAAATACTTTGATGCCGGTGGGAATTGCAATGATTATTGTAGCGGATGTGAAGTATGCTCGGGTGTCTACGTCTATTCCTACTGTAAATATATGGTGTGCTCATACGATAAAGCCTAGGAATCCGATGGAGAGCATAGCTCATACTATTCCCATGTAGCCGAATGGTTCTTTTTTTCCTGCGTAGTAGGCTACGACGTGTGAGATGATTCCGAATCCTGGGAGAATTAGGATATACACTTCTGGGTGGCCAAAGAATCAAAAGAGGTGTTGGTAGAGCACGGGGTCTCCTCCTCCTGCGGGATCGAAGAAAGTGGTGTTCAGGTTGCGGTCTGTTAGTAGCATTGTGATACCTGCAGCGAGGACTGGAAGGGAGAGAAGAAGTAAGACTGCGGTGATTAGTACGGATCAGACGAATAAAGGTGTTTGGTATTGTGAGAGAGCTGGAGGTTTTATGTTGATTGCTGTTGTGATGAAGTTGATTGCTCCTAGGATGGATGAGATTCCTGCTAGGTGTAGGGAGAAGATGGCTAGGTCGACTGAGGCTCCTGCGTGAGCTAGGTTTCCGGCCAGGGGTGGGTATACGGTTCAACCAGTTCCTGCTCCTGCTTCTACTGTAGAGGAGGCTAGTAGTAGGAGGAAAGATGGAGGGAGGAGTCAGAAGCTCATGTTGTTTATTCGTGGGAATGCTATGTCGGGGGCTCCAATTATCAGAGGGACTAGTCAGTTTCCAAACCCTCCGATTATGATTGGTATAACTATGAAGAAGATTATTACGAAAGCATGGGCTGTGACGATTACATTGTATACTTGGTCGTCTCCCAAGAGGGCGCCTGGTTGTCCTAGTTCTGCTCGAATGAGCAGGCTTAGAGCGGTACCCACTATTCCGGCTCATGCACCGAAGATTAGGTAAAGGGTACCGATGTCTTTATGGTTGGTTGAGAATAATCATCGGTTAATGAATGTCACAGGTAAGATGGCTGAGTGAATAAGCGTTAGGCTGTAGTCCTTTTTACAGAGGTTCAATTCCTCTTCTTATCGGCTCTGTAGTGAAATTCATAGTGAGTTGCAAGCTCATTGATGTGCATTAGTTTGCACCGAGGTCTGGTAGGCAGAAGCCTGTTGGTTAGGGCATATAGCTGTTAACTATACCTTTATGGGATCGAAGCCCATCTGTCTAGGGCGGTGAAGAAGGTCCTAGCTTAATTAAAGCGCCTGGGTTGCATTCAGGAGATGCGGGGTAGTATCCTGCGGGTCTTATCAGAAACTAAGAGGGTTTAACTCTTGTTTAAGGCTTTGAAGGCCTTCGGTTTAAGTAATCCTAAGTTTCTTAGATGATAGTGGGGATTATAGGGGAGATAGGGAGGAGTGAAGTTGATGCGACGGTTAAGATGGCGGTTGTAGTGTTGATAGGGCTGTTAGTACGCCATTGTTTGATGTGGTTTGTGGTGTGAGGTGGGAGTGTGATTGTGGCGCAGTATGCTAGGCGGAGGCAGAAGAATAGGCTCAGTAGGGAGAGAATCGAGATTATTACTGCTATTGTAGCTATATCTTGTTTAGTCAGTTCTTGAATGATGAGTCATTTGGGCAGGAATCCTGTTAAGGGTGGTAGTCCTGCAAGAGAGAGCATAGTCAGGAGGAGTATGGCACTTAGTGCAGGGGTTTTTGTTCATGTGGTTATTAGTGTAGATAGTTTTAGGGTTTTAATTGAGTTTAAGGTTAGGAAAACAGCTGCGGTCATTAGGATATATAGGTAGAAGTTTAATAGAGTGAGTTTAGGGTTGTAGGAGATGATGATAGTTATTCAGCCTAGGTGTGAGATAGAGGAGAATGCTAGGATTTTTCGGATTTGTGTCTGGTTGAGCCCTATTCACCCTCCTACGGCCACGGATAGGACAGCTATGAGTGCTAATAATGTTTGGTTTAGGGATGAGGATGTTATGAAGAATAGTGTGATGGGTGGGAATTTTATTACTGTGGATAGGAGAAGGCCGGTTATAAGGGGGGACCCTTGGAGTACTTCTGGGAATCAAAAATGGAATGGGACTAGTCCTAGTTTTATTGCGATGGCTGATGTGAGGATTAAGCATGATGTTGGGTGGGTTATTTGGGTGATGTCTCATTGCCCAGTATGCCATGCGTTAGTTATGCTGGCGAATAGAACTAGTGTTGAGGCGGTCGCTTGGGTCAGGAAGTACTTGGTTGCAGCTTCAATGGCTCGGGGGTGGTGGGATTTTGAGATTATGGGGAGGATGGCTAGGGTGTTAATTTCTAAGCCGGCCCAGGCCGTGATTCAGTGGTTACTCGAGATTGTGATAGTTGAACCTAGAAGAAGGCTAGAGATGAAGATTAGTTTTGCTTGGGGGGTCATTAGCAGGGGAAGGGGTTGAACCATCATTTTCGGGGTATGGGCCCGATAGCTTGTTTAGCTGACCCTACTAGAAAATAATATAAAGGGAGTATGGAGGGTTTTGATCCCTTTAGTGCAGGTTCAATCCCTGCTTTTCTAAGGAGTAGGAAATGAGAGGACTGGTATACCTCTATGTTCACTTTATCATAGTGACCCTTTAGGTGTTCAGGCACATTTCCTTTGGGGTCTTAGGTATGGGGGTAGTCCTGCGTAAGCGATTGGTATGCTGGTATGTCAGAGGCAAAGGGCTAGTGTGAGTGGCAAGAAGTTTTTTCACAGGAGGTGTATTAGTTGGTCGTATCGAAATCGTGGGTAAGAGGCTCGAATTCATAGGAATCCTGCTGATAGTAGTAGGGCTTTTGTGGCCAGAACTAGTGGGAATAGTTCTTGAGGTAGGTCGAGCAGGCTCGGGTTGAAAAATAAAATGGCGGTGAGTGTGTTTATTAGTATGATGTTGGCGTATTCAGCTAGGAAAAAGAGGGCGAATGGGCCCGCCGCATATTCTACGTTAAAGCCAGAGACTAGTTCGGATTCTCCTTCTGTTAGATCGAAGGGAGCGCGGTTTGTTTCAGCTAGTGTAGATACGTATCATATTATGGCCAGGGGTCAGCAGGAAAAGATGAGGTAAAGGGGTTCTTGGGCGGTTGCAAGGGTGCTGAGGGTGTAGTTGCCAGTCAGTAGGATGATGGATAGTAGGATAATCGCTAGGGTGACTTCGTAGGAGATGGTTTGTGCTACTGCACGTAGGGCTCCAATTAGTGCGTATTTTGAGTTGGATGCTCAGCCGGACCATAGGATTGAGTAGACTGCTAGGCTGGACATGGCCAGTAGGAAGAGTAGGCCTAGGTTGAGGTCTGCAAGTGGGAATGGCAGTGGGAGTGGAGTTCAGATTGAGATTGCAAGGAGAAGGGCTAGTATGGGGGTAGTAATGAATAGGATTGGGGAAGATGTTGATGGGCGGATTGGTTCTTTGATGAATAGTTTTACTCCGTCAGCTAGTGGTTGTAAGAGTCCGAATGGGCCTACAATGTTTGGTCCCTTTCGGCCTTGTATGTAGCTTAGAATTTTGCGTTCTACTAGTGTGAGGAAGGCAACTGCGATTAGAATGGGCAGTGCGTAGGAAAGGGCTATGATGAGGCTAATTAGTAGGGGGTATTTGGTCATTGGGTTAAGTAAAGCTAGGGAGAGGATTTGAACCTCTGAGTTAAAGGACTTAAGCCTTTTGCATTTGCCGAGCTCTGCCACGCTAGCTGGTCCTTTTCTAGGACGGGGGGTGGGTGATAGCCTTTCGTAATTTAGTTGGCTTCATTACTTAAGGCGAAGGCTTGCCTGTAGTATTGGCCTTGCTTTTCCTATCCTTTCGTACGGGGAAGAGCTCATCATAGATAGAAACCGACCTGGATTGCTCCGGTCTGAACTCAGATCACGTAGGACTATTAATCGTTGAACAAACGAACCCTTAGTAGCGGCTGCACCACTAGGATGTCCTGATCCAACATCGAGGTCGTAAACCTCCTCGTCGATATGGACTCTTGGAGGAGATCGCGCTGTTATCCCTGGGGTAGCTTGGTCCATTGATCAATTGTATTGGATCTGGTTGCTATTAGCACGTCGAGAGGTTGCTCTTAGTCTGGATGTAAGGTCCAAGGTTTGGAGGTTTTGTTTTGCTCCAAGGTCGCCCCAACCGAAAAAATGCAAGCCAGTAGTCCGTGAGATAGTGAGCCCAGGTGGGTTGGTATGTAATTCGGGGTGGCTGCTGATTTTGAAGTTCCACAGGGTCTTCTCGTCTTATGGGTTTATCCCTGCTTTTGTACAGGGAGATCAATTTCACCGATTGCCTGTAAGAGACAGTTAGAACCTCGTTTAGCCATTCATACGGGTCCCGATTTATGGGACAATTGATTGCGCTACCTTTGCACGGTTAGGATACCGCGGCCGTTAAAACACTCACTGGGCAGGCATCACCTTCAATACTTGTCTATTGGTTTGCTGAAGGCTATGTTTTTGGTAAACAGTCGGGCCCTAATGTTTGCCTAGTTCCTTTTACAGGTTTTAATCTTTCTTAGTGGACGCTCCTCTGTCGGGTTAACAAGGTGATTAATACTCTGCTTGTTGGATTTGTCGTATATTGGGTGCTTGTTAATAATGTACAGATGTAAGCTTGCGTCGAAGAGGGAGAACCCTGGTTACTCATTCTAGCATTAATTCTCCTATTGAATGATAGGTTAGCCCGTTAGTGGGGAGGGAGTCATATGGGTTTGATATTTTTGGGTGCTGAGCTTTAACGCACTCGTTATTGATGGCTGCTTGAGGGCCCACAGGTGTGTTTGGGGTGGTTATTTATCCGCTCGTGGAGATTGTTTTCTTTTTTAAAGGAGCTGTACCTCCTTTAAATAGCCCTTAATTCGCTTCATTAGGGTTCTGGATTTCCTTGGAGAAGAATTAAGAGTGAACTTAGATTCGTTTCACGGGCAACCAGCTATCACCCAGCTCGATTGGCTTTTCACCTCTACCGACAAGTCATCCCACTCTTTTGCAACAGAGACGGGTTCGCTCAAGATAGCTGCTCGTAGGTAGCTCGCTTGGGTTTCGGGGTGGCAAACTTAAATTCATTTTGCTTGGTTTTTCTTGCTAGACCATGATGCAAAAGGTACAAGGGTTGATCTTTGCTGTTTGTAGCTTAGGTTTTTCATTTCTATTTCATCTTTCCCTTACGGTACGTGGTCTCTATCGCGCCAATGGTGTCTTTTCTATCGCCTATACTGGGACTAGCAAATGCTTTGGTTAGGTGTTATGAGTAGCTTTGTTATTCTGTGTCATGTGTTTTGGGCTAGAGTTTGGCATCAAGACGATCTGGTGTAAACAGATATTTTTCAGGTGTAAGCTGAATGCTTTTGTTTAAGCTACGTCTTGGTGTCCTAAGTGCACCTTCCGGTACACTTACCTTGTTACGACTTACCTCTTCTTTGGCTGAGAAACTTATTATTTATGGGGTGTGGGGTCGCTTTTGAAGAGGGTGACGGGCGGTATGTACGCACTCCAGAGCCGGCTTAAAGAGGGCTCGCTAATCTCTCTTTACTGCTAAATCCGCCTTTGAGGTACGGTTTCACGTGCCTTTGCCGTTATGTTCTAATCTAGAAAATGTAGCCCATTACTTCCATCCCATGGGCCATACCTTGACCTGTCTTGCTAGCGGGGTATAGCTATTGCGTCCACTGTTGGGCCTTCATGGAGGGTGGGCTGGAGACGGCGGTATATGGGCTGTGTTGAGCAAGGGATGGTCAGGTATATCGTGGATCATCGATTACAGAACAGGCTCCTCTAGGTGGGTTTGGAGCACCGCCAAGTCCTTAGAGTTTTAAGCGTTTGCGCTCGTAGTTCTCAGGCGGATGCTCCGGTTAGATCGAGCATCAAGATTTAGGGCCAGGCATAGTGGGGTATCTAATCCCAGTTTGGGTCCTGGCTTTCGTGGCTTCAATTAATCGTTAGTCTAAGATCTTCTTTGAATAGAGGCCTTGTACACATCTTGGGCTTGTGACGGCTCAGTTGTTTTTTAATCTTAGTTACTTGGATAGCATGTGACCACTCTTTACGCCGTTAGTAATGTTAATTTGGGTCTCCTGTATGACCGCGGTGGCTGGCACAGGATTTACCGACCCTTAGGTTGCTATGACTAAGTCAAGTTTACACTCATTGCTTAATATTAACTACTGCTGAATGCCCGTGGGGGTGTGGCAATTGCTAGGCGTCTTGGGCTACAGTTGAAGGGTGTGTGCCTGATACCTGCTCCTATTGACCTAAAATTAGGGTGCCTAGGGCATCTACACTGGATTGCGGATACTTGCATGTATAAATCTAGCAATAACCAACAGTAAGGTTAGGACTAAGTCTTTTGTCTTTGGGTGTGTGTAACGACCATCTTGGCGTCTTCAGTGCCATGCTTTGTATAAGCTACAAAGAC